TTAATATAGGTTTTGCCATATTTTTTTATTTCACAAGAAATATATGGATATATCCATTTCATGTCAAAACGGACCTTTTTTGCCAGCTCCTTGGAAATGCCTTTTCCTTTATTTCCTTTAGTAAGACTATCCTTGTCTTTGTTTATGCCTCGGGTTGGAACAAATTACTATAATTCGTCCCCTCCTACGGATTAGTCGACACTTTTCACAAATTTTACGAACGGAAGCCCTTATTTTCATAGTTGTTATTCCTTAATTCTCTGAATATACTTATTGTTGGACGAAAAAAAGGTTTCTTGATATTTTTGAATCTTGAATTGTATCTTCGTGAAAGGAAGGTTGAAATTGAAAAAAAACCACTTACTCATTTGAATCCTTGTTATGGCAAAATGGCTGCCCCCTTATTAACTTAATACCTAACTAAGAACTTACTAAAATTTTTATCTTCTTATCCTTATCCTATAGGTATACCTATACAAAAATACGTCGAATCCTTTCAGAAGCATGACCTAAAATCAAACAAATCTTTAGTATCTAAACAAAACCGAACCTTGCCGTTCGGAAGTGATTTAAGAAAGAAAACTTTTATTAATTCATTTTTTTTCGTTAATTTCATTCGAGGTAAAACATTCTAAAATTTTTTAGTAGGGGTGGTATTACACAACCCCCTCTTTTTTTCACAAATGGTAAGTTTCGGATATCAAATTTTTATCTTAGAAGGATTACCATATATAACACAAAATTTCTCCGCCGATTCTTTTTAGTCGAGCTTCGCGGTCTGTCATTATACCTTGAGAAGTAGAAAGGATTACAATTCCTATTCCGCCTAAAATTCGTGGAATTCGTTGAGAGTTAGAATAGATGCGTAGACCCGGTCGACTTATTCTTTTTAAATTTAAAATCGTTTTATGGGATTCTTTCTTATTTCGTCTATGTCTTAGGGTTAAAATCAAAAAATATTGGTTGTTTTCGCGATGTTTTCTTACGTTTTCGATAAAACCCTCTCGTAAAAGTATTTTAACAATGCTTTCGGTGATGTTAGTCGATCCTATCCGAACCGTTCCTTTTCTATTCATGTCAGCATTTCGTATAGAGGTTATTATATCAGCAATAGTGTCTTTCCCCATGATAAGTTAAAATTCCTTATTGTTCTATAATTTTGATATAATCAACATGTTTTTTTCTGTTATTTATCTATTTTTTTTCTTTTAGTTATATATATAGATATAGACAAATTATATATTAATATATGAATTCGAGTATTAATATTTTATTATTAAGGGTATATGCGTGATACACAATCTATTAATTAATTTTATTTCAATACCATTTTTTTAATCCTATACTAACTATTGATAGTTAAGTCTTATAGTACCTCAGGAGCTAATGAAACTATTTTAGTAAAGTTTAATTGTCTCAATTCCCGTGGGATCGCCCCAAAAACTCGAGTTCCTTTTGGATTTCCTTCTTGATCAATGACAACTGCGGCATTGTCATCATATCGTATTATCGTCCCATTGTTACGTTTGAGTTCTTTACAAGTACGTACAATTACAGCTCTGATCACTTCTGATCTTTCTAGAGGAGTATTTGGTATTGCTTCCTTGATTACAGCAACGATAACGTCACCAATACGAGCATATCGGCGATTACTAGCTCCTATTATTCGAATACACATCAATTCCCGAGCCCCGCTGTTGTCTGCTACATTCAAATAGGTTTGTGGTTGAATCATATCATTTTTTTCTATCTCTTCTTTTAATACAAAGGACAAAGTAAAAAAATATTGTTTGTCAAAAAAAGAAAACTTAGAATCTTTTTATCCTTAAATGTTATTTAGCTTTTTCATTCTATATTCCTATTCAGAAATAATGAATTGGGTTTTTATAGGCATTTTTGATGCCGCTATTGAAATAGCTTTTCTGGCTATATTTTCGGGTACACCACCCATTTCATAAAGTATTTTACCTGGTTTAACCACAGCTACCCAATACTCGGGGGATCCTTTCCCAGAACCCATACGGGTTTCCGCGGGTCTTACTGTAACTGGTTTGTCTGGAAATATACGTACCCAAATTTTTCCACCACGTCGTACATTTCGTGTCATTGCTCGTCGCCCTGCTTCTATTTGTCTAGATGTGATCCAAGCGGGTTCAAGTGTTTGAAGAGCATATCTACCAAAACAAATACGATTCCCTCGAGAAGATATTCCTTTTAGTCTTCCTCGATGTTGTTTACGAAATCTGGTTCTTTTTGGGTTATAGTTGATGGGTTTTTTCTAAATTCGAAATTCCATCTCTACTACAGAACTGAACGTGAGAGTTTCTTCTCATCCAGCTCCTCGCGAATAAAAACTCAAAAAGTTTGGATTAAGATATAGATGTAGTTAATGATTAATCCTATTAATCATGGTATTTTTTTAAATAGAACGTAATTTATATGATCATCTCGAATGTAGTTTTTGTTAAAGTTCGAATATTCTAACAAATCCTTATTTTCT